GGGGGGATAATATCAACCACTTGATGTCCAGCCAATGCATCTGTTATGGTTATTTCGTACCCCCCTTTTTCTTTTCGTATGATTTTGCTTACTATACCTGTTGCCGTAGCATTATAAACTGTATTGTTACTTTTGTTCCCGTCGGGATAAATCTGACCCCTTCCCCTGTTTCCGCCTACATAGATGGGATATTTTAAGAAATGAACATCCTTATTACTAGCAGGGTCTGGGGAAAGAATAGGAAAAGTGATTTCACTATATTTTTGACCAGGAACAGGACCTATCACAAGAATATTTTTCTTAGTGGGACGGTAGTTCTGAAAAGACAGATTGCCTATCTTTTCTTTCATCTCGGGCGAAATACGATCAGGTGGGGCTAACTCAAACCCCTCCGGTAAAATAAGAACAGCACCCACATTTAAAGCCCCTTTCTTACCATTAGCAAGAACTTGTTTCAGTTGCATATCATAAGGAATTCTAACAACCGCTTCAAATACAGTATCAGGAAGTACCGCTTGTGGAACCTCAATATCCACGGGTTTATTAGCTAAATGGCAATTGGCACATACAATACGCCCAGTTGCTTCTCGTGGATTTTCATACCCCTGCTGCGCAAAAATGGGATATGCATTTGAAATGGATGACCCGGTTATTATATAGATCATGAGCGATACGGAAATGGATCGAGTAATCTCCTCCTTTATCCAAGAAAAAGTATTTCTAGTTTGCATGGTCCAATCATTGATCCCGAAAATTTCTACAATAAAATTAGGTAGGTCACTAGTATAGTTCCCTATCCACAATTCTGCTATTTACTTTTACTGAAAAAAAAATTGACTGAAATCGAGGAGGAATTGTATTCCCCTGATGGGTAGAAAGAGTAAAGTAAGTACGCCTTTGCATGCTTTACTTATATATATACAAAGTAAGAAAGATTCTAATTGAATCCGTGAATCATTTTTCAGTCATTCATTGAATGATAAATAACTACAAGTGATGGAGATACACGATTTAAATAACGAAAGATCCAATATTTAAAAATTGTATCTAGAATGACTGGAAAGGTAGAAACAAGACCAGATATAATTTGATCATCATGAGCAAATCCAAAATCTTTGTAGATATAGCCAATCATTAGTTCCCAACCGTGGGGCGAATGGAATCCGATACATAAATCAGTTAATAAAAGAATAGAAAAAGCTTTTATTGTGTCGCTTAAATTATATAGGAATTCTTGAACCCAAGAGTTAAGGATAACAAGTTCTTCATTACCCCAAAAAGAATAACCACTTAGAATAACGAAAGAGATTAGATTTGTCGAGAAGTGCAAAATCGTATGGATGCGATCCTCATTGTGCATCTTGATCAATTGGATCGTTTCTTTGTGAATTCCTATACGAAGTTTTTGTAGATGTGTTTCCGGGTATTCTTTTATCATTTCGTCCAACAGGAAGAGTTCTTCTACTTCTATGAATTGTTCTAGAATACTCTTTTCTTGAATATCATTCAAAAAAGTTTCGGATTGCCTAGTATTCCACCAATTAGGAATCCACAATTTCAGATTTTTATTAAATGAGAGAGAGATCCACCAGGGCAAAAATACTATAGATGCAAGATATAGAAGGGGAATGAATGCTTTCTTTTTTGCCATTTTTTCGTCTGTGAATGGTTAATGAACCCACCTCATTCGTTGACTTTATGTGATCTAATCTTTCTATCAAACATGACTTTCATTCTATTCTAAATTAGAAGGTAGGGGCCCATGAATCTATTCTCTGTTTTTTTTTTGATTCAGTGTTTGCTTAGTCCTTGAATCTAAAAAGAATACAGAAATAGAAAATAAGAATCCGCTTTGAATTCGAATGTTCGAATGAAAGATATATATATTATATTCTTTCCAGATATCTCAATTGATCAAATTCGAAGCAATTGCCCTCTTTCGATTTCGATAACTGCGCGAAAGATTCAAATAATAAAGATTATTCTATTCAGATTTTGAGACGAAGGAGCTCCCTGTCTATATCAAGATATCAATCAAAGATGTCGAAAAATTTTCGCGGGTTATCTAGACTGTATATAGTCTAGAGTCCAGGAATAATTGAAAAAAAAAAATAATGAAAAATATTATGATGATCAAAAATGAGTGACAAAAAAAGACAGAAAAGTTATCATTACGTTTATCATTATGTTATAAGAAAGAAATCGACTTGTTTAGTTCTTAAGGAGCACAAAAGAAAGGATAAAAGGGGAAGGGGTTGGCGTTGATTGACAAAAGGAAAGAAAGTCAAGAAAATTTACAAGATATGATTTATCTATATCTAACGTATCAACTCCAAATATTGAAAATAAAATAAAAAGCGAAAGTCTTTATTTCGAAATACTTTGATATATGAGATGAATCCATTATTTCGATTTCTTGTTTGTTTTGTTACTGAATTAAGTTGAGTGGTTTTACATTTACAGACGCATAAAATAAAAAAAAAATTTGTGGACAAAACAAACCGTTTTTTTTTTGTTTTATGTTATGACTTTTCCGTATACATACGTCTTCTTTGGTTCGAATGGGCATTCTGAAGAAACCTCAGTTTAGTTCTGCTATAGAAAAAAGAGGCTTCTTGGCTTGAGTTTTTTCCTCCTGCCGAGAAAGCATTTATTCTGCAATTCATTTCAAAAGACTTCAATCGGTACACGCAAAAAATAGGCCAATTCTGCAGCTTTTTGCTCAATTTCTCGTGGAGTCAAATTCTCATCAGTACGAGTCAAGGGAACGGCCCCCTGGCCTCTGATTTCCATATAAAGCACACGCCGAGCATAAATACCCTCTTTAACTTCTATTCTGATGGATTGAACATCCTTCATAAGGAATCGTAGAAAGATGCGACGATTTTTTCCAGGAAAACCCCAACGAAAAATACATACTATTCCCTCTTTTCTATCGAATCGATCATAACCACTACCTACATTCCAAAAAATCGTGCACCACAAATAGGAACTAATAAAGAGACCCGCGATCCCATAGAAAGACATCACGATTCCTTGTGGAAAAAAAACTATTTGCTGAGACGGAAATAAAGATATCAAATTCCTACCAAGATAACTAGAAGTTCCAACTAATAAAAACCCTAATGAACCAAAAAAAAGGATAAAGGCCCAGCAGAAATTGCTTGTTTTTCGAGACCCCACTATAAAGTCTATCCATATAGATTCTGAGCGCCAACTCATACATACTAGATCCAGTTGCATTTTATTGGAATTGAGAGAATAACCAAAAAAATTGACTTGACTTTTTTTGTTTCCGAAGTAACTCTCATCAACTAATACTTTTTTGATATGAACTTTTAGAAGTAATTCATCAAATTGCTTAGATCTAAAGTCCTTTCCTTTATATGATCCCCTATACAGATCTACTAGATATATAGACTTTAATTTCATACATCCGTCCGGTACCGATCCACTTGCTATAATTCATTTACCCCTATATTATGTTTACGTATGCATAAGATAAGAGGAGCTTTTTCATTTATGTTCGAGGGAGCCGGATATTATACAATATTCTACTAAATGGATATCCGTGGCATCTAAGTGTTGAAAAAAAAATAGATAAGATTTGATTTGGTCTTGGCCTTGGCCCCATCGAATCTAAAAAATCTTAGTTTTCTGAACATACAAAGATAAAGAAGCCATTGCAATTGCCGGAAATACTAGGCCTACTAAAGGCACAAAAATAGAGGGAAAGCTGCTGAAAGTTGTCATAAAAAGGGTACCTCAACTTATTATTTGTACCTGTTATTGTTATATTGTTCGTTATAAATATAACTTATACTAATTAGAATATACTTAGTATATCTAAATACTAATCTAAATACTAAGTATATCTAAGCACTTATATATATCTAATATATATATCTAATAAGTGCAAGGAATGTACAATGAAATAAAAGGACTTTCTAAATGAAATAAAATAGGTCTATGATTAAGATAATCCACTTTCTTTATTAAAATTTCAAATTCTAAATGCATTCAAATTATATATGCATTAGAAAACAACAAGAAAAATAGCAGAAGTACCCGAAGAAAAGGAACATTAAAAAAAACACAAGATCCTTGTTCACGTTCATATCATTCATATAAAAAAAGTAAAATATTTAAGATCCTAAGATCCGTAAAAAAAGAAATAGTTAAAAATATTAATTCTCAAAAAAATTTACCAAATTCGTTTTTCTTTTCGACAATTCCATTTTATGTCACAAAGTCAAAGCCCATTATGCGGGCTTTGACTTTGATTCTGATAAACTAACTAACTCCCTTTTCAATACAAAGAAACTAATTTAACAAAATAATTTAACTTAAGACTTTACTTTGATTCAATTTTGATTCAAAGGAAAAAAACCGTGGAGCTGAAGTAACTCACTCAGAACATCTTTTACACGATTACGCGGTAGGATTAGATCGAATAAACCCTTACCGAATAAATTTTCAGTCTCCTGGAAACCTTCAGGTACTGTTATATGCAACAGTTGCTCAATTATTCTTTTACCCGCAAATGCAATAAGGGCATTGGGTTCAGCAATAATGATATCTCCCAACATACCAAAACTCGCGGTCACTCCACCAGTAGTAGGAGATGTAAGAATTGCTACATAAAATAACTTTTTATTTATTTGATAATCATATAAAGCGGAAGATATTTTAGCCATTTGCATCAAGCTCAAACTTCCTTCTTGCATGCGTGCTCCTCCGGAAGCACACACTAGAATAAGAGGTAAAAAATGATTGCTCGCGTATTCGATCAATCGGGTGATTTTCTCGCCTACTACGGATCCCATACTACCCCCTATAAACTGAAAATCCATAACCCCGATTGCTATAGGAATATCCTTTAGTTGACCCGTGCCTGTTTGAATAGCCTCAGTTAATCCTGTCTTTCTTTGATAAGAATCAATACGATCTTTATAAGAAAGCTCTTCTTCATCATCATCTTCTTCAGAATAAGAAAGCTC